TCTTCGACGAGCTAGGACAAGAGTCGAGGCTGTCAATGCAATTTCATAACTAGTTGGTGCGTTCAAATAATCAAAAGAGGTTCTGTTTCTAAACCCTATTTTGATTGGATTCACTCGACATAATCCAATCAAGCAGAATCCAATTTAGATACAACGCAATTCAAAAATGAAATAAATAAAAAATCTATAAAAATAAGGGTGGGACAAAAAACTTATTAGATACCGTTGACTCCGGTATCTAATAAGTTCTACCTACTATTGGATTTGAACCAATGACTCCCGCCGTATGAAAGCGATACTCTAACCACTGAGTTAAGTAGGTCACTTATTATCCTAAAGAGAACCAAATGGAACCCATCCTATCGATGGATTATAAATATCATATTCCTTATAAGCAACAATAATCGAACCAATACCACTCAAAAATTTCGGATGTTGGATCATAGAATATTGATCTTGACAACAAATTATATACATGATAAAATATGCATCACAAGCACTAAGGGCTATAGCTCAGTTGGTAGAGCACCTCGTTTACACGCGCGCCAATGTTTTTCAGGGGAATCCACCATACAATCCAAAAAATGGATCTTATTGAGAAATCGATGTCTTACTCCATAATAACTTTAAGAGAAAAGAGAACAATAGCCTGACGAGAGGTTCGGTCCTATTTGAGTGCCCTTTGTAGGTACCAAACAGGCTCCGCCTTGAGATATTGATAAGGTGAATAGCAGTATATTCAATGCTAGGCATAATGAGTATAAGGCCCTCAAAAAATCTCTTTTCGTCCTATGAACTTGAAGGTGTATGAAGTTTCATATTGGATTTTTTAAGCCGAACGATAGAGACTTCATTTAACTTAAAATTCTAGGCCAAAGGCAGACCTACGTCAAAATAACTTCACCTTTGAAACACTTTGGTAGTGCTCTGAATTAGAATCCCAAATAATGAATCAGAGCACATGGAGCCATCTCCTTATCTTATTTTTCTGTCAAGAAAAAATATGGCAGATTGGCTGATATTTCTATCAGTTAATGAAAGAGCCCAATGCAAAAAAAAATGCATGTTGGGTCTTTGAAACAGTTCAGATCATTTTGATAATAATAAGTTTGATCTGTTTTACCGAGAAGGTCTACGGTTCGAGTCCGTATAGCCCTAGAGCCCTATAAAAAAAATGAATAAAATTCCAAATTTTCATTTGAAATAAAAAATTGTATAATTTTGATTTCTTCATTCTTGTTTGTTGCTTATAACTGACCGGTTGGTTCATCGAAACAAAATTTGTCCTAGAAACTCACTCACGGGAATCATTTAAAGCAGAACAGAAAACCGAAAAAACATATCATATTTCAAGGAATCGAATCGATCTTTTTCCAAACAAACCAACCCTTCGTCATTAATTGTCGAAGGGAAATTCCATATGCATTTTTCTGCCCACAATCAAGGGGTTAAGCTAGCGATACTCCTTTTCTTTGGTATACCTTACCAAGACCCGGCGAAGCACACCAAAACAAGGGGGGGTGGTCTTCTTTTTCTGTATTCAATCAAGAGAAAACCCCACCCCATCCAGATCTGATAAACGGAATATACCAACACTAAGATATTCGAAATCCCCAGATACCTACCCATTCTCTTACATTTGAATACTTGTTCTATTCTAAATTACTAAGAAAAAACTTTCGACTCTATTCCTAAAAAATCCAAATTCCGAACTCGCATTTTTATAAAGAAAATTCAAATAATCAAAAGAATATCAAAAGAATAATAAATTCAAAAATTTTAAACACAAAATAAGAATTCTATTTGCTTTCTTTAGGCTTTAGGAAGAATCCTAGGCAAAAACAAGAAAATTTGTCTAAGTATAACATCTAGAGTTATACTAACTAAAGCAATTAAAGAAAATTGAACTAAAAAAATTAAGTAGACTGGAAATAGGATCCCGATCAAGTCAGTCGATAAATCTTGAAATGAGATATGCCCTGCAATAATCAAAGGAAACTAGATGGTTTGGTCAAAATAAATTGTTGTTTTGACTAACTAGTTATCAATGACTTTAGAACTTCAATTCGAATCAACCAATCCGATATACTTTCCACGTTCATAGGAGTGCGTCTATGTTTTTGCTTTACGAATATGATATTTTTTGGGCATTTCTAATAATATCAAGTTTTATTCCTATTTTGGCATTTTTAATTTCTGGGATTTTAGCCCCGATTAGGAAAGGGCCGGAGAAACTTTCTAGTTATGAATCGGGTATAGAACCAATGGGCAACGCTTGGTTACAATTTAGAATTCGTTATTATATGTTTGCTCTAGTTTTTGTTGTTTTTGATGTTGAAACGGTTTTTCTTTATCCATGGGCAATGAGTTTTGATGTATTGGGCGTATCTGTATTTATAGAAGCTTTAATTTTCGTGCTTATCTTAATTGTTGGTTTAGTTTATGCATGGCGGAAGGGAGCATTGGAATGGTCTTAGCTCCTGACTATTCAGACAATAAA